GTTGCTTTAAGTAGTGACTTAGATAGAATTCCATACCGTCACAGTGGAATGTAGTCAGGGCTACGTTTGCGGGGTTGTTCTTCCCCTATTTATTTGACTTGGACTTAAGGTTCTACTTGATTTCGGCATATGATCGCCTATAAACCAGAAATCGGGAGCCTCTCCCGACCTTATATAGTCAAAGGCGAAGGTGGAAGGGGAATGTTCCGCCTTCTCATCTCGGAGCTGGGTCGCCTTTGGAAGCGTTCGCCGGTAACCAAAGCGTCACGACATAATCAAAAGGAAGGAGTGACGCTGACTGAATCCAATCCATAAACCCGGAAACGAAACTCAGTTCGTTCCCTTTCTTTCGTCAAGTAGGTAAAGTAGGCATACGAACCACTTTAGCTTTGCCTTAGACTCTATTGGAACAAAGCAAAGAAGGAAGGAGGCTGAATGAAGAAAGGAAAGGGACAAGGGCGGTCTTGCTTGGCGCGAAGGCTGCTGGTTCGGGGGTAGGGTACGGTACTAAAGGTCCTCGGACTTCCAGGCGGTTTTTCTTTTGGGCAGCTGTTCACCGTTGGATCTCGCCAATACAGCCTCCTATAGTTTTCGTTACCGAGATATCTTTTTTCTTTTTTTCCCAGGGATTTGTTGGGTAATCAGCTCCCATGCTGCAAACAGTCAAATCTGAACTGAACCTTGTCGCTCTTCTTTCTTTCCTCGTGGGCAGGAAGCACACCAGCAGCGTGCGTTGCGTGATTCCACTGTGCTTTTTGCACTTGAACTGGGTGGACAGTTGACCGGAAGAGAACTTCGATTCGCCCGGCCAGCAGGCGGGCGGCGTACTTATCTTGTGTGACAACACTACAGAGCGAGTGGCGCTTCTAGGCGGGCAGCTGTGTGACAACACTCAAGAGAAAGCGGCGCTTTCGTGTAACATGCTATGGTCTCAACGCCCTTACGAGGTAGTGATGAGTTTCACGCGCTCTAAGCCCGGCCCGCGCGCGGTTAGGAAAGATTGGCCGCAATCTGAGCGGTACCACCCACCCTACCCTACCACCTATAGGCGGCCGTCCGTCCTACAGCCGCCCGAAAAGGAACTGCAGTGATCTTGAATAGGGATCCTACAGCGATAGATAGAATCCCCATAAAAATACCACTAGATCGAGCACCAGTGATTTCGTATCCGGTAAAAATCTTGGCTAATTGATCGAAGTGGGTAGCTCCAGTAGACCCATAGATCATGGAACAAATAGGGTGGGTAGGCCCAACCAGCACACTAAACGTATAGACGCGAACCCCCCTCGTTACCGTACGTGCGACTCTCACCGCATACGGCTCGCACAAAGACTCCTAAATCCATCCCGAGCCTTTTTTTCCACCTCTCAAATCCTCGATCAAACTTGCGTTCCCCAGGCGCTATGAAATTGGGGGGGTGCTTCCTTCGCCTATCGTATGTATCGGCTTGGCTTCGTCCCGAACCAAGGAGGCATTCTGGCGGGCGCGTGCGTGTAGGAATGCCGACTACAGAGACTAAAAGACTACGACTACAAGCCAAGCCAGCCGGAAGCGAGTCGCTTCTATTCTCGTTGGGATTGGATATAGATGGGGAATCTATAGATCGTAGTAGTTCGCCAATCTCTCTAACTAACATACGATACAATTTCACTTCACGGCACGGCAAAAAAAAAGAGCTTCGCTCGGTTGGCCTTCCTACGCTGACGAATGCCTCCTTTCTCTTCTCTTAAGTCTACAACAAGTGGGAGAGGCAGGATTCGAACCTACGTAGAAAAACTTCAACAGATTTACAGTCTGTCGCTTTTGACCACTCGGCCACTCTCCCCTTCCCGGGCCCGAGGCCCCCTCAATGGGTTCTAAGAAGGAGGCGGCGTTCTTTCTTATTTATTTTTTTTAAGGGAACTAATAGCTTAGCTAGCGTTCCGGGAGAATTGAGTCAGTTCATAAAAATCTCTGTAAAGCAAGGGGCAAAGCTTCTACGACAGCTTCCCCCTCATGTAATCGTCGGCCTTCCCCAGCCAGCCCCCCCCTTCGTCGCTTCTGGCTAAGCATCTTTCGGCGGAGGAAAGGAGGCGACTAGTCGCTTCTGGCGAAGCAGCGAAGCGAGTTCATGAGCAAGTGAATGAACGAGCCAGCGAGTGAAGTGCCCCATAAGCTATAAGGGCGAGCCATGTTCCTAAAAAAAAGGAGTGACCATGTTTGTTTTCTTCCCTTCTACTGACACTGAGCTAGCGTACTCTTCTGCTGAGCGAAGCAGCGAGCCTACCCTTCTCGAGCCTACTTAGATTAGAAGCGAGCCTACTTAAATAGCGCTTACGCTTACCCTAGTCTACTAAAATAGGGCTACAGCAAGCAAGCCCCTTCGTTTGTTGTGGGTCGCGCCTCACCGCAGGCACTGAATGAATGAGTGAGTGGAGATCTTCCTTCCCCCTTGCTAATTACCAAGAACTTCGTTGCCACTAGTGGCGAAGAAAAACTCGACCATCCCACCCAAAAACAACTAGGAGACTGCCAGTCTACAAGAAGCTGGCAGAGCTTTAGCCATTGGACCACATCCATCTATCCTACCTAAACAGTAACCCTTTTCTTGTCTTGTTCGTTCTTCGAATGACGCTAGTGGAGACTAATTCCTTCCGGCTAATGAAGATACTACTCCAGTCTTCCCATTCATTCCCAGTGGATCCTTCTTATCCCTAAGAATTGAACGAACCAAGTTCACCTATACGAGAGTGAGGAAGACATTTCCAACAATCAACTTCCCACTTTTGATGTTCCACGATTCTGCTAGTTTAGAAACTAAGGAGAAAGGGGTAGCTAGGTCAGAAAAGCTATAACTAACAATTCTCCCCAAGTAGGATTTGAACCTACGACCAGTCAGTTAACAGCCGACCGCTCTACCACTGAGCTACTGAGGAACAACGGACTTAAGGAAGCCGACTTTCGTTCTTTGGACCAACCTATGGGTTCGTCACTTTTTTTAACATACACCGGGAGAAAGGGTGACGATAGCAAGCCCCTTCCCGGCCGGAGAGCCTCCAGGACAAGGGGGGGCGGCGGTCAACCATCCACTCTCGAGATTCATATTGATCAATCGATCTCCGCGTCCTGCCAGTTCGCTAAGTAGACTCACTCTACCGAGGGGCAACAAAGGCTGGAACTATTCCTGCCAAAAACAAGGGACCTACTTCTCATCCTAGGAGTTAGCAGGTATGAGAGAGTCCCCTCTCTGTCTGTCTCTCCGAGTTTCTACTACTAAGTAGCACTTCTGCTATTCAATCATAGAATCGATTCTGATCAAGCAAGCAGGAGAAGGTGGTCCTTTCATCTCTCTGCCTGCTCCATGCTGTATAGCCTAAGGATCATGAGCTGGTTGATATAATATACATGAGATCTGCCCGGTCATTTCGGTAGATGAAGTGAGGGGGCGTGTTAAGTTGAAAATTTCGAACAGCCTCCGGCACTATGAAATTCATTCGTTAGAACAAGCAAGGGATGAGCGCGCTAGCGCTACCAGCCCCAATTCGTTAATAGCGTTAGCCTTTATATATATAGGGCGTTTTCTTGCTGGTTCTTGACGTTTATTAACGAATTGGGGAACGGAACTAATTCATCTAGGGGCGCAACTCGCAATTTCATAGTTAGCTAACGAATTGGCGACTTGCTTGTTGGCTCGCTTCTTCAAGCTCCGCTCGCTGCTTTTCGCCTGCCTCAAAACGGACGCGCGCTAGCGCGCAACAACTAGCACTTTGAAGCCAGCAAACTACTTCGCGGGGCTTAGTCAAGTTCTGAATTAGACTGAAAGGGGAAGAAGCATACTTCAAGTTAGCACTACACCTAACAAGCAGCTTTCATTTTTCAAATTCAAATTCATATGAAATTCATTTCAATTCAAATTCATATGAAATTCAACCATGCCCTATTTATTTGACTTGGACTTAAGGTTCTACTTGATTTCGGCATATGATCGCCTATAAACCAGAAATCGGGAGCCTCTCCCGACCTTATATAGTCAAAGGCGAAGGTGGAAGGGGAATGTTCCGCCTTCTCATCTCGGAGCTGACTCAACCACAAATCTGTTGAATGAAGGTAGCTTGCTTACTCTCAGCCACTAGTTAGAAGGAAATCCCTTGACTTCGCTTATGCTCAGTCAAGTGAGGCGGGCTAAGATTCCATTCGAAGTAACGTAACAGGATTCGATGTTGCACCATCTTCCACTCTTCTCGGGATCCGGAGTTTTTCGAGAAAAGGTCCCATCCTTCAATATCATGATTGGGTCGACCAGGCCAGATCATGAGTGAAATATCATGATCGGGTCGACCAGGCCAGATCATGAGTGAATAGAAAATCGAAAACGTACATAGCAGTTCCAGCGGAAATACTTGGAATAATTCTACCACTTCTACTAGGAGTAGCCTTTTTAGTGCTAGCTGAACGTAAAGTAATGGCTTTTGTGCAACGTCGAAAGGGTCCTGATGTAGTGGGATCGTTCGGATTGTTACAACCTCTAGCAGATGGTTCGAAATTGATTCTAAAAGAACCTATTTCACCAAGTAGTGCAAATTTCTCCCTTTTTAGAATGGCTCCAGTGGCTACATTTATGTTAAGTCTGGTCGCTCGGGCCGTTGTACCTTTTGATTATGGTATGGTATTGTCAGATTCGAACATAGGGCTACTTTATTTGTTTGCCATATCTTCGCTAGGTGTTTATGGAATTATTACAGCAGGTCGGTCTAGTAATTAGGGGGGGGGCGGCCGTTCGGTCGCCTATGATACTAGGACCAATGGGTCAAAAATGGGTTTGTGCCGCAGGTGTTGAACGATCTACTCTACACAGGTGTGGGCTTACAGGGCTAGAGGGCTCATAAACCCTTTCTTTCATTCATCAATAGGGCCCTGGTCGGTCACTTTTCCGGGCTGGGATCGAGAAGTGGAAGTCATAAAAAAGATATGTTTATCTTCGCACCTCAGATCCAGAGGAAGGGTAGCTTGTCAAGCTGGCCTATATGTAATAATGATAAATAATAGAAAGATATATTCAATCAAAAGATTTTCTGTCTTTTTACCGGCTGTTCTTCTTTGTCAACGCTACTAAGGACCTAGACCTATAGGTTCGCCTACTTTACTTATGAAAGATAATGAGAATAGGTTATTAAAAAAGGAAAAGGTTTGGAACAAGCAAGGCCCCGCAATCCAGCAAGAAAACGCCCTATATATATAAAGGCTAACGCTATTAACACGAATTGGGGCTGGTAGCGCTAGCGCGCTCATCCCTTGCTTGTTTAGCACTATTCAATTGCGAGTTGCGGCACTCACTATGAAATTCAAGAGCAATAACTATTGAATTGCTCTTGCTGGAACGGAATTCAAAGAATAGAAGTAAGCGGCTGAGTTAGCCTACCCTACTATATATACATATACAATTATAGTAGGGGCTATACTATAGTAGGCGAGCGAGTTAGCGAAGACGCTTAGGCTAATAGAATCGATAAGAGAGCGAAATAATAGCGTAGGCGTAGCCTTCATTCTACTACGCTACGCAAAGGTTACGAAGTCACTTAGCTCGACGTTAGGAGAGTCAAGGGGGAACGCCATACCTACATAGAAGAACCGCTGTTCGCTGACTTTCTAAGGTCTAACCTTTCGCTCCCCTACTGAAAAGGGGCAAAGCCGCTTCGCACACTGATAGACTACTTAAGATTCAATTCAAAAGGCGCTACTTAGTTTCGCAAGCCTTTGTCATTGTCAGTCAACTAAGTAGGGCCTGAGGCCCCCTGCGAATCCGTAAATCTGAGGAGCATGCCGCAAAAAAAGAAAAAAGGATGGTCCCCTATGCATTTCATTCTTTCCGGAACGGAAAATAAAAAAAGTACCCCCCCATCATGGTGAACCTCTCCTTGTGATCGGGATGAGGTAGATGCCTCCCAGCCGGGGGGCGTATCGAATCGGAGTTTCCTTAGGTAGCCACCGACCTACAGTTATCCTTAAACTTCCGTGCTTGGTGGAGAAGAAGCGAACAAAGGTACGCTCGCTTGCTGTCTTGTTCTCTGCCGCGAACTGGGATCGCTCGCCAGCTAGGTCAGATTGGAGCAACATTGTATGAGAACATATTACCCATCTTCGGGGACAAGGGGCGGAACGACCTCTCGATCTACTTACTGCAGCCCAGGACGGGCGTCGTCGTCTAGGCGTTCCCTGTTGCTCCGATCTCCCCTACGCCTAGGACGTTGTTTGGGCCAAGAGCCATAGTTAGTTGCTGTTTCTGCTTGTTTTTTCTCGTTGTTGATACCGGCAAGACCCAGCCAGATGATGTCTGCTGGTTGGTAGTGAGAGGACTCTTAGTACCCGCATACCCAAAAGGGGGCGCTGGTTAAAAAACAATCATTTTCTTTTGTTTCTTGCTCTCCCTTAGCAGCGGGAAAGGAGTCTATCTATCTGCCTAGCTTTGGTAGATTTCCCCCAACGCAATCCACAAACTGAAATTCCACGAATCCCTTGGTGGATAAGTCCGACGACTCAGCAGCAGTGCGGAATTTCGTTTCTCGTCCGGTGGATCTGATCTATAGTTAGGGGGCAATACATACCAAAAGGTTCGAAGAAGGAACGCGCATAAGAAGAGTCTAGTTCCAACTCACCCTGATGTCTCACCTACTCACATGAGTGAAGCGACTGGATGCATCAGTCCGGGAAATGAACCCGTGTGAGACCAGATGCATAGGGGAGTCCACCCTACGGCCAAGCACAGAAGCACGCACGTGGGTACCACTGACTCTAGTCTGATTTGGAGCCCTGTTTTTGACTCAATTTCAAAGGTATTTGGAAAGCCCTTTCCCGGCACCTTTCCTATCATGAAGAAAGTAGGACATGACGGGCTATGTATGTATGTATGGAGGGTCATTCATCCTAGCTATGCGCTATTGACTGACCTGAGCCCGATCCCGAATGCGGTCGGGATTCAATCTTGGTCGATAATATGGTGGAAACTGTAGTGGAACATAGCCCAATTGAAGCGGTGAGGTTCCCTCGCAACTCTGTGGATTGGTATAGGAATCCCTGGGCTGCCAAATCCTCTGGAATCGTACTCGCGCTTGTACTACCAGTTGTGTATTGCCATCTTTCCAATCCCAGAGTCTCTAGATTCGTCATACCGAACCATTTGAACGATCGCTTTTGGGCTCGTAGTAAGCGAACTCATATGTTGCAATTGCAAAAGGGCCGGTTCGAATGAAACCACTCGATTCTTGAGTCTTGAGTGAGTATGCTTATAGATAAGGAACTAAACCCTTTTCTTTATCATTGAATTCAGACTCAGACTTGAGCTTTGGGATTCTTCTGCTTTCGTGCCGTGAAAGCTAAGTTTCTGAGATCCGATTCCTACTCACGTGTGCAATCAATAGATTAGAGCGCTTTGGGAAGCTTACTCTCTAAGAGGCGCCTTTCTCTCTATATGGATGATGAGCCATTCTATCAAGAAAACGCAATTCGTTAGCTTAAAAAAGAGCGGTTAGCCGCCGCAACTAATGAATCTAAACAAGCAAGGGATGAGCGCGCTAGCGCGAAGTTGTGCGTTAGCCTTTATATATATAGGGCGTTTTCTTGCTGGTTTAAGCTAACGAATTGCTCTTGCTGGGATAAGATCTTTTTAGATCAGCAACGAATGTCTTGTATCTATGAAGAAAGATTTCTCCCCGGGATTCGAACGGAGCATCTGTAAGGGATAATCAACCACTGCCCCCTATGGATGAGGTGCTACAAGCTGTGGATGGGAGATAATGTAACTTCTCGATGGCCGGATATGATCGAGTCATAGTCAGCGAGAAGGACAGATAGTTGATGGGTCTCGGCGGGGTCGAAGCGCTGGGAGAGGAAGCGGGCGGTGGGCACCTGTCAAATCCATCTGTATTAGTCATTTCATTAAACCTATCAAAGCGGGCGGGTATGATAGAAGTTCATTCTATTCCAACCCCGGAAGTCTTCCTGTAGGTCTGGGATGTTAAAAGCCATATTCTTCCCCCATCGCCGTCTATTAGTCCCTTCCTTCCTGTTCCAGAACAAGGAGCGAGCATCGTTTAATTGATTGCTTGCCTCTCTTCAAGGGTTGGGATTTAGAAGGGGCCTCCATATTATATACGTATTAAGATAGCTTCGAACCCTCGCCCTAGCACCCGAGCCTTCCCCTAGCTTTTCTTTCAGTACTGGCTCCCTCCTGGCACTCTCTCTTTCTTGGCTCAGTAGCCGCCGCCCCCTTTTCGCTTTTTGGGCTCTCAAGGGGTCGGCTACAGGAACAAGCCTTCGGTTACTCTCTACTTCCACTCGGTTGGATCCCTTCCCAGGGAAACCTGCCCTCACTCCTTTGTCAAACTCTTGTGCCAGTCCTATGGGTGCTCTTCTCTTCCGTTCGGACCTTTCAACTCATAACAAAAAAGCATAGGTATTCTTACTAGTCCTGCTACTAGAGGAATATGAATGTGCAATTCCATTTCAATTCCTTTTGAATGTCCATCTGAGATTATAAGAAAGGAGAAAGCCAAGGAGCTGCTCTCGACTCTAGCTATTTCTTATTGCAGGGAAGAAGCTGGTGCCTTGAATATGCCTGATGTTTGAAAGGAAGTGCCATACCTAGCCAACTCTCTTTATTGGGGCCTAGCCTGCTTTACTAGTGGGAAAGGTGCCAAGCCTGGCCTGATTGACCTAAGAGTGCCCCTTGGACTGATTGCCCATTAGTAAGGAAGGGAAGAGAAAGACGTCTCCTATGAATAGGATGCTATCGAATAGGGCTTTGTCGCTAAATCCGGTAATTCGGAATAGTGAATCCGATCAATAGAAGAAAGCCCACCAAAGAAAGGGGATGCCTAGCCTTATTCATTAAAAAGGCAATTTTATGGAGTCAGATCAAAGAAGCTATCCCCGAAGAAGATTGATAGACAGAATCGAATGCTAGTCTTTTCGCCTTAGACGGTCTTTTCTTTCTATTTCTTTGTGCAAATCCCCCCCCTCTTAGCTTTCTTATCATGTGGATGTATCCAATCCGCTAGATTTTAAACTAGGGCTTCTTGTCTCTGTTATAGAAGAAGCTATTCTCTTTGCTCTTTCTAAATAATCCCCTCGTTCTTTGATAGCCAACTCTCTTTTGCACGTCGTAACAAGGTAGCCGTCCGTGGCTGGATTGAATCCTTTTCTTTCATCTCTCTGACAATGGGCTTTAGCCAATCAATCTCTTCTGACTTTATCAAATGAAGGTCGTCTTCGGATTTGACTTGACGTGCTGGGTCCCTTCCTCAGTCTTTGACTGGGGCCAGATTAGTAATCTATCAATCCACCTTGCTTTCCTCTCCTTTCAGTCGAGTGAACCGTCGCTTTCCTTCCTCCAACTTCTTAGCCCCGATCTTTGGGATTTCCTAGTGACCAACTTTCTCTTTCCCGCACGAACCTCAAGTTCTGAGACCCCGAATGTCGGGCTTGGAAGCTTTCCCCTGGCACTCGAACTGGAAGGCTGACTCGCCGACTTACTACTTGTTGGCTTAAAAGGCGGTTGGAAGGAACTAGACCGAGCTACTTTAACTTGAACTCTCGAATCGAATAAAAAGACGATTTCATCATTCCTTCGTCTCCCTCACCCGAGGTCTTTTCTTCTTTTTCTCCAAGCGATCTATTTCATTAAAGCGTGCCCCGAAACGAGAGAGCATCAAGTTTAAGGCAGCTAGTTGTCTAATAATAGTGTCCATAACTTTTGGAAGTTTAGTTTAGGCCGATAAGCTAATTCCTTTTGGGGGCTTTCCTTCCAATAGTAGCTACTCCTGACTTTATGACTCGTAATGAATGCGAGAAACTCCGTCCTTATATAAATTTGTTTTATGCGCTTGTCTCCTGGCTTTACGGTGAGACAAGCCAGTTTGAAAGGAAGTTTATCCTGAAAGCAAGTCTAGGAAAGCAGGGATCAACGGGCTAGCAAACCTAAAAGATTCCACATTTTCACTCGCTCGATGGACAAAAGTCAGGGCATAGGCTTGAGGGACTGGCATAATAACACGTGGCGCAGGCTTCCCCTTCGATTGATAGTTGGGCGGATCCCATTAATGAATGGATTCCGTTCTTTCACCTTTTCCCCTATCTAATCAAGCTTTCGGGAAGAGGCATGAATGGACCACTCGGAAAAAAGGGATAGAGAGAAAAGACGGGTTTGGAAAGAACTGAAGACAGTCGTGGCATCGAGGACCTGGGGCAGGCTCCCATGGCGAAGACCGCCTTTTTTACTTTAAGTCTGGTGGGAAAAGCTGTGAAGAAGTCCGAGCATACCGTTAACTATGTCCCCGGGTTTGAAGCTACGTCTTCGGACCTGTTCTTTCATCTCTCTGACAATTCATACGAGATTTTCCGTTTTTTCGGGTATTCCACAATTCCAGGGCTTTCTCTCTCTTTTCTTCCAAGAGATCGAGATGCTGATGGAGTAAGGTTTGGAACCCTTCTCGGACTGCTCGGGTCCTTGTCGTTGGGACTTCCGCTTCAGTGGGAATGACTGCCTCTGCTCCATAAGCTAAGGCGAACGGCGACTCTCCGGTCGATCGCCTAGGCGTGGTTCGGTATGACCATAGCACTCCGTGTAGTTCTGATACTGATCTTCCTTTCACTGATTCCAAGCATTTATTTAGGTTGTCCATAATTACGCGGTTGGAGGCCTCAACCAGCCCATTACCTTCAGTAATGCCTCAGGGTCGAGTAGAGTTGCCGGATTCTGAAGCCTCGGCAGAAACTCGTTATCATCCGACCCGAGAACTGTTTGTCGTTGTCTAAGACGATTGTCTTTGGGACTCCAAACCGCGGATTATGTTCCTACAAGAACTTCTGCACGTCACGCTCTCTGATCTTCGCAAGTGGCACCGCCTTGACTTGATTGAATAGTCCACTTCGTGAAAGAATTCGTTGCTACGAGAAGGAACTTTCTATCTCCTGGCGCATTCGGGAGTGGTCCCAAGATGTCCATCCCCCATTGAGCAAAGGGCCAAGGATTGGACATAGGTTAAGTTCTTCTGCAGGAGCGTGGATTAGCTTGGCGTGCCTCTGGCATTTGTCACACTTCCGGACTCTATACTAGGTCGAGCTTTGAACTCAACCAGTACCTTCCTCGGTGAGCATGGAGACTATGTAGGCTAAAGAGTCAGCATGCTGGTTTTCTATTCTCGGCAAGTGATATACTTTTCTCCTAGTGAACTCCCTCATCCGGGTTTCGATCAAGGCTAGATATGTGGCCATCCTTTCATCGTGGGCCACATAGCTTCCATTGATGTGTTTCACTACGAGCTGCGAGTCACTATAGACGATGATCCCGGTCTGGGAGTTCCCAACTCCCAGACAATTTCCAATCCTGCAAGCAAGGCTTCGTATTCCGCTTCATTGTTAGACGCCAGGAAGCCCAGCTTCACGGCCTGCTCTCATCTCGGTGCTTTCAGGCCTTAACGGTTTGCTTCAATTCGATATTCAATTAAGAACTTGGTTAAACTGGAATTTGCTCACTATATCCCTGAAAATAATCGTCTGGTTAGAACTGCGATTAGCTAGGCACCGGAATTCTTTCTTTCAACTCATAGGTAGACGGCCCCATGGCGAGACAGCCAAATCATCCTTGCCTTATAGAGTAATACATTTGGCACCGGCCTGTCATTCCATTTGTGCAAATTGCTGCAGTTGCTTGCTGTTAGAGCTCCATTGTCCATTCCTAGGGTGACAATCCATCCTCTCTACCTCGACTTGGCCAGGACTCCCCGAGGTAGAGAGGAATCACCTAGCCTAGCATTAGACTAGCTAGCCCTCCTTGGGCAGATTTATTTTCTTGTATCCTTCTAGGAGACTGCAAATGATGGGAATCCTATCGATAAAGAAAGAAGAGCATAGGCATCGCCTCTTACATCAATAGACCTACTTTTTCAAGATTCAAGAAAGCAAAATGCGAGGTTATAGGCGCAATCAGGCTTTCATTCCTTTAATTAAACGGTCTCAGTTTGATATCTCTTCCTTAGGCCCATAGCGCTGGTCTGGCTTCCGCTCATCCCATGTATGCTGCCCCTAGGCTCACGGGCTTCTTTCCCCCTCCGCATAGAAGAGCTCCCTTTCTTCACTCACAACAACCGCCAGTAGGTTATCGCCCAGGCAGCAGCCTAGCTTGACGCGCCATTAGTCACTTTCAGTGCAGATGAAGGCCCACAAGGAATAGAAAGAGAAACTTTCACGATGAACTCAATTTGCCCAAGTCGAAGAACCTCTGAAGAACCTACCCCACCATCCGGCTATTCCGCGCATAACCTACCAGTAGTAGTTTGATCTCCGAGATCAAGGGGCTCCCTTATTCGGCTTTCAGTAAGCAGAGCGCTACACGCACTTTTGATAACTCGGGCTTGTATAATAAGGTATGGCTTTTTGGCGGGCCCACTATGGCCGGCTGACTCTTACGTATTGGTAGGGCTCCGCTCGGCTATAGTCTAAGTGAGTCCAATGATCATCACAGAAGCGCGAAGGCTGCCCCTCGTATCGCTTGAAAGTCCATCCTACTAACAATGGTACATTTGGCGATCCGCCTACAGTAGACTCTTAGCTCCTACTGGTACGGGTCTTCTATCCGGTCGAGGACCCGCCCATCTCTTGTTGCAATTCTCTTGCTTGATCTACAACGGAATGCCTTTGCTCCCCCGCCTCTATGCCATGACTCAAAGGCCCCGCCTTATTCACCCAAGAATATAGGGCAAATCCGGTGACTACCGAACTCTTTATGGGCCATGCTCTGACTTGACTTTATAGCCTCTCTTTCTTGCTAAGGGGGCGCCACAGTAGGGTCTCCGAGTGAGGAATGGGAGCGAGGTAAAAGAAAGTCGTGTTGCGAGAGAATTTGAGCAAGACGATGTCTAATTAAATCTTACAAAGGTTATTTCTTCAATCAAGAGTGGTTGGCAAGGACTTGTATGTAGTAGTTTTGTAACATTAAGCTTCAATCAATATCAGCTGGGAAAGCAAGCAGGAGCAACGTGAGGTAAGACCGTGGTCGGGTAGGTGGAGAGCGGTGTGCCCTGGCGGATCACATAACATAACTGACAGATGCTTGATTGAAGAAATAACTATTGCTCGAGGATAGTTATGCTGACGGTTGTGCGGCACTCCCGAATAAGAATATGAGGAGGTAGCACGTCCCTATTGTGGTGCGGATTTCGGCCATTGGAAGAACCACGAGTGGTGAGTAGGGCTTGCTGGTCTTGTGTATTCATCTGAGAATGCGAGGGCGCGAAGGATCAAAAAAGGGTCTTTCGGAAAAGGCCCGGCTTCAATCTATTCCTATTCGTTTGTTTGGATATGCAGCTGTACTATCTTGAGGATAAATAGCAAGCTTGTCTTACATTTAGGAACTTGAGAGTACCTCTATACCGTATCTTGACTCTCTCGAGCTTTAGCCAAATCAGACTTCGCCCTTCACTTTAGGTTAGTAAGAAAAAGGGTTCAAGCTAGCGCCTTGCTCAAGAGGTTTAGCAAATGAGCATTCACTTGAGGTTTGCAACCCTAGTTGAAGTGGAATAGTCAAGATGAAAGCAGTTTCATTTCAACAATGCCTCAAGGTTGTTTACTAGTGAAACAGGAATCTCATAGGTGACAAGAAAACCTACAGCAGTGCGAGTGCAAAAGCCTTACAGCAACAGCAGTGCGCTTTCCTCGAATCAGCAAAAGCCTTAGAGCGACGGGCTTGCCCATGAACTTGAGGAAGACATTCAACTGTCAAACATCAATGAAAGCTATAGCTGTGCTCCAGTTTTGCGGGTAAAGGTTATAGGGTTCAGAGCCCTTGGTCTTAAAGGGCAAGGCGACCTTCTTAATTAAATTAAAGAAAACATTCGGGACATAAAAGCCTATGGTAATCTCTAATCTCGTCCTTAGTTGCCGAATTTGTTGAAGGTTTCAATCAACAAGCAAGGGATGAGCGCCTAGCGCTACCAGCCCCAGTTCGTGTTAATAGCGTTAGCCTTTATATATATAGGGCGTTTTCTTGCTGGATCAACCGTAATTTGAAGGTCAAATGAGGCCTCGACGGAGATGAGGGCACTCCTACTCTGACTATAGTTGCGATCTCTAAGCGGGATTTTCAGTCATCCATCCCTAACAAGCAAGGGATGAGCGCCTAGCGCGAAAGCCGTTGCGCGTTAGCGCATACGTTTTCTTGCTGGGTACGTCGCGCAGCTTGGGCAGGCAGGTCCTGTCGTATATCTTGGTGGTCACTCTTCCTTATGACACTCGAATAGATAGATTAATAGGAAGGGGGGTTCCCTAGCTTGCTGCGCTAGGAGAAGAGAACCGTAGGACTGGCAGCATCTCTTTTCACATACCTTATCTTATTTCGTACGCAATTAGATTATGATTATGCAATTCAAGGAGGAATCTTTCCTTTATGGGAGCCTTGTTCGGTATCAGGCTTGGCGGAAGCCAAAGTGGATGGCAGAGTAGTGGAGCGGGGCCGGAATCGGAAGAAAGGGCGCGTTGGCAATCCAGTGGCTCTCCTCCCAACAAGCAAGGGATGAGCGCCTAGCGCTACCAGCCCCAGTTCGTGTTAATAGCGTTAGCCTTTATATATATAGGGCGTTTTCTTGCTGCGGTGATGGAGTAATGACTTGGAGCTAACTTGCCTTTGTTTCGAAACGGAAGGGATACGAACGTCTCGCCTGTCCTAAGGCGGTAGAAACTACAATTAACCCGCAATTGCGATCTCTAATCTCACCCTCCTACTTTATTCCCTCGCTTGAATGCGCCGCTGCACTCGACCTTTTTTTTTTACTGCTAGGCCAGATAAGCGCTTGGCAGCAAACTCTGAACACACTAAGCTACAGCTCTAACTCAGAGGCTGACTGTCATCAATTAGTGCGTCCCACTAAGAACAGCTACGAACGGAGCTACTAACAACACCGGTAACAGCTGCTACTAACACACTGTAACTCGCTCAAGAGGAGTTTACTCCGAGACTAAGACCGGAGCAAG